GCGCAGGCAGTGGAAATCAAAAAGAGAAGAGCAAAGATTCCCGACCTAGTTATTGACTCAACCACAAATCTGTTGAATGAAGGTAGCTTGCTTACTCTCAGCCACTAGTTAGACGAAAATCCCTTGACTTCGCTTATGTCCTTATGCAGTAAAGAAAGTGAGGCGGGCTAAGATTCCATTCGAAGTAAGGTAACAGGATTCGATGTTGCACCATCTTCAACTCTTATCGAGATCCGGAGTTTTTCGAGAGAAGGCCCCATTCTTCAATATCCTGATTGGGTCGACCAGGCCAGATCATGAGTGAATAGAAAATCGAAAATGTACATAGCTGTTCCAGCTGAAATACTTGGAATAATTCTACCACTTCTACTAGGAGTAGCCTTTTTAGTGCTAGCGGAACGTAAAGTAATGGCTTTTGCGCAACGTCGAAGGGGGCCTGATGTAGTGGGATCGTTTGGATTGTTCCAACCTCTAGCAGATGGTTTGAAATTGATTCTAAAAGAACCTATTTCACCAAGTAGTGCTAATTTCTCCCTTTTTAGAATGGCTCCAGTGACTACATTTATGTTAAGTCTGGTCGCTTGGGCCGTTGTACCTTTTGATTATGGTATGGTATTGTCAGATTCGAACATAGGGCTACTTTATTTATTTGCCATATCTTCGATAGGTGTTTATGGAATTATTATAGCGGGTTGGTCTAGTAATTAGGGGGCGGCCCTTCGGTCGCCTATGATACTAGGACCAATAGGTAAAAAATGGGTTTGTGCCGCAGGTGTTGAACGATATACTCTACACAGGTGTGGGCTTTTACATACAGGGCTAGGGCTCATAAACCCTTTCTTTCATTCATCAATAGGGCCCCGGTCGGTCGCTTTTTTGGGCCGAGATGGATAAGTGGAAGTCATAAAAAAAAGATCTTTCTCTTCGCACCTCAGATCAAGAGGAAGGGTTGCTTGTCAAGCTGGCCTATAATAGAATTATATAATTAAAAATATAATTAAAAAAAGATATAATATATATAATATATATATATATATATATATATATAATATTAATATATAAAATAGAAAAGGATTCGCTGTTTTTTAACTGGCTTTTATTCTTTGTCAACGCTACTAAGGACCTATAGGTTTGCCTTACTTGACTTATGAAAGATAATGAGAATGGGTTATTCAAACAAAAAGGAAAAGGCCCTACTTAGTTTCGCAAGCCTTTGTCATTGTCAGTCAACTAAGTAAGGCCTGAGGCCCCCTTCGAATCCGTAAATCTGAAGAGCATGCCGCAATAAAAGGATGGTCCCCTACGCATTTTTTCCGGAAGGAAAAAAAAGTACCCCCCATCATAGTAAACCTCTCCTTGTGATCGGGATGAGATAGATGCCTCCCAGCCGGAGGGCGGATCAAATCGGAGTTTCCTTAGAAGGTACGCTCGGTTGCTGTCTTGTTCTCTGTCGCGAACTGGGATTGCTCGCCAGCTAGGTCAGATTGAAGCAAGATTAAAAGAGAATATATTACCCTAATTCGGGGACAAGGGGCGGGTGCGGAGATAGCACTCAATCTTCTTTTAGAATTACAGAATCCTGCCAGTGAGCTCTACATAGAAGCAACCAATCTCCTTCTTGCTAACACCGCCCTTTTGATCAATTACATTCCCGACTGTCTCGCAGCTAGTCTATCTCATCCCAAACTCTTCGCAAAGAGCAAATCTATCACCGGAAGCATAGCCCCTTTATCACACGTTGTCAATAAAACCATGGATTTTTTACTTTTCGCCATTGATTACTGGTTGAGCCAATGGAATGAAAATATGAGACACCAGGTTTAGGCAAATCATACTTGATAGTAACCAGTCGATACTCGAGAGCAGAGATAAGATCTCTAACTAGCTTTGAGTGTTGGGTTCTCTTTTCATGGACATTGTCTAGCTTGGAATGAACTTTAGACACAGATTCATTGATTTAAACCAACAGCTTTTTCTGTACCAATTCTGAGTTAAGGAAATTATCATGCTTAGGAGAGCAGGCATCTTTTTCAAAAAGGTAAACACGCGCTGTCACTCATTCAAGCAATTTCTTACTTAAGAAGGCATCTTAGGCTAGCAAGAAAAGAAAAGGCGTCAACCAACGGGATTAACACCAAAATATTTCAATAAATGACCATCCTCCCTACTATGAATGTGGATTCAATTTAGATCAATTAATTTATGAGAGAAGAGAAAGTCATACTAATTAATCATGTGCCAGGAACCAGATTTGAACTGGTGACACGAGGATTTTCAGTCCTCTGCTCTACCAGCTGAGCTATCCCGACCAGTCGCAACATAGCATCCTCATTTTACTCGAAAATGGGGGCTGTGTCAATTAAAAGAAAGAAAGGGAATTCCAAAGTTTTATTTAGGTACTGAAATTGCTTGACTTGGATCTTAAAAAAGAGGACTTTGGGAGTTTCAGTAGCAGTATTAGTAATTATATAGATTGTAAATCATTCAAATGGGTATTTCTTGCTCAAGGATGTTCATTTGTATGTATATCATCTAAATGGGATAAGAAAAGGGCATTTCCGCACCGATCAATTCTAAGAAAATAAAGTGAATGGATAAGGAATTTTGAACCGATAACAAAAAGAAAGATAGATAAATAGAGAGTTGGGGAGTCAACTAGTTTATTTGGGGATAGAGGGGCTTGAACCCTCACGATTTTAAAAGTCGACGGATTTTCCTCTTAACTATAAATTTCGTTGCTGCCAGCATTGACATGTAGAATGGGACTCTATCTTTATTCTCGTCCGATTAATCAGTTCTTGAAAGGATTTATCAGACTATGGAGTGAATCATTCGATCAATGAATATTCGATTCTTTCTTCAACGTAGAATCTATTCACACCAATTCTTTGTTTTTTCATAGAAAAAACAAAAAAAAACAAAAGGCTGTCATTACTCATTTAATATACTAGTATATACGTTTATCCTTCACCCCATCCTTAATACTTATACTTACTGAATTTTGGATGGAAAGACTTCTCTACTCCCACAACTAACTCCATTTGTTAGAACAGCTTCCATTGAGTCTCTGCACCTATCCCCTTTTTCACTTTCTGAACCTTTGCTTTCAGAAAACAGGATTTGGCTCAGGATTGCCCCCTTTTATTAATTCCGGGGTTTCTCTGAATTTGAAAGTTTTCACTTGGCGAGTTTCCATACCAAGGCCCAATCTAATTAAGTCCGTAGCGTCTACCAATTTCGCCATATCCCCCTCATTTTGCGTGAGATTCAAATTTCATTGTGATGTCGTTTATTTTTTTCTTTCATTTATACTGAACTCGTTGAATTCATTAGATACCGTACCGTATTCCTATCTCGAAAAAGTGTTTTCTTTTATCTCTTACCTATTTTCTATAGGAAAACCATACTTGGATTTGGTTCAATCGACTATGATTGTACTAGTTCTGTATCTGCAATTCAATATAGATGGATATATCCTAGGTAGATATCTACCTGTCACATTTTCGATGTAATTTTTAATACTTGAAGGGTCGATTCTCTTTTTGTCGTCTTAATTTCTGCCTTTCCTACTTACTTCTTTATGACTGAAAGTGGGTAATGTCTCATTAGTTATAACTAACCATTTTAAATTCGAAATAAAATATATGATATAGAATCAAATAATACAATAAAAAGAAGTTCAAAAGCCATTTGAATTCAAAATCAAAACGGAAAACTTTAATTATCTAAGACTCAAAAAAAAAATAATAATATATCAAGTTTCATAAATAATATATCAAATTTAATAATATTCGAATTGTATTTTTGAAATTCTATTATTTTCTATATTCAATTCATATCGACTTTGACTAGATAAGAAATAATACTTAATAAGTAAGATTCTAATAGTTTATTGAATTCCTCTGGATCTAAAATGGATATTATATGAGCCCGCTTAGCTCAGAGGTTAGAGCATCGCATTTGTAATGCGATGGTCATCGGTTCGATTCCGATAGCCGGCTTTTCCTATTTATTCAAATTTTTACGTAATTGAGAATGTCCTTTTGAAATCAAAGAATATTGAAGGGGTGTCGTCTCCCCTTTCCAAAAGCCATCCATTTTTTAAGTTATCTTACGATTATATTAGGAAAGGGGCCCCCTTTGCTATTGCTATAATAGTTTTTCTATACTAGAAGGATGCGGGTCCTTATCCAATTCATCTCATTCTTCTTTCTAGTATACAAGTAGGATACTTCAGTAAACTTCGCTTCATTTCGTTCAGTTTTATTTTAAGTTTAAAAAAAAAGAAGAATCAAATTCATTTTAAATAAGAATAAATAAGAATAAGGAGTCTTTATGTCGCGTTATCGAGGACCTCGTTTCAAAAAAATACACCGCCTAGGAGCTTTGCCAGGACTAACTAATAAAAAGCCTAGAACCGGAAATGATCTTAGAAACCAATCATATTCGGGGAAAAAATCTCAATATCGTATTCGCCTAGAAGAAAAACAAAAGTTGCGTTTTCATTATGGTCTTACAGAACGACAATTAGTAAAATATGTTCGTATTGCCGGAAAAGCCAAGGGGTCAACAGGTCGAGTTTTACTCCAATTACTTGAAATGCGTTTGGATAACATACTTTTTCGATTGGGTATGGCTTCGACTATTCCTGCCGCGCGCCAATTAGTTAACCATCGACATATTTTAGTTAATGGTCGTATAGTGGATATCCCAAGTTATCGCTGCAAACCCCGAGATATTATTACAGCGAAGGATGAACAAAAATCCAGAGCTCTGATTCAAAAATCTCTGGATTCGCCCCCCCGCGAAGAATTGTCAAGTCATTTAAGCCTTTATCCATTCCAATATAAAGGATTAGTCAATCAAATAATAGATAGTCAATGGGTCGGTTTGAAAATAAATGAATTGCTAGTCGTAGAATATTATTCTCGCCAAACTTAAACCTAACTAAAATAAATGAAAGATTCGGACAATTTCTTCCTTCTCGTCGAAGGAAATTAACTTAACTTAATAAGACTTAATAAGTAAGATAAATATAAGTAAGATAAATGTGTGTGTGTTTAATTCGGATTTTGTTTTTATAGATCAAGTAATATTTTCATTCCCTGTCTATTGTTCATAGTTACAGTATTTTCTTTATCTAGTATTTTATGTATTTTTTGTGTCACACCAATTAGGAATAAAGAATCCATCTTAACTAAAAGAAAGGTCTAACAGTCGGATTAGTGTTAGAAATTTCCTATTGTTATTGTTGTTAGTCAAGTGATCAATGAAAACGGAAAGAGAGGGATTCGAACCCCCGGTAAACAAAAGCCTACATAGCAGTTCCAATGCTACGCCTTGAACCACTCGGCCATCTCTCCTATATCTATATCTTCTATATCCTATATCTATATAATGATTATTACCCCACAATTGAATAAATTGTGATTCATTCATATTGATAATCGATTGTTGGAATAGTCCTTTTCGTTGGCATGTTATACTACTACATTCAGTGAAATCTAATCTGATTCAAATACAAATATTTCTTATTGACTCCTGTCAAAAAGGAGGAATTGGAAAAAAGGGTGCATTTCTTTTTTTTTTTTTTTAATAAATTCAAATTTGTTTTTATGTTATTTCGTATTATGTTATTTCGTACGGTACAATTCTTTTCTTGCGCGGGATCATTTTCTCGCGAGAGGTAATTTAGAAGAATTAATCGAATGTATTGTTGCCTATGCCTAGATCGCGAATAAATGGAAATTTTATTGATAAGACCTTTTCGATTGTAGCCAATATCTTATTACGAATAATTCCGACAACTTCAGGAGAAAAAGAGGCATTTACCTATTACAGAGATGGTGCGATTTGATTTTTTTTTTATTTTCATATTGATGCATTTCTCTCAGTCTTACGAAAAAGACACTCGATTCCATTCCAGAAATTTTTTGAAAAAAAAAAAATCAAAATATAGACGCTTGTTGAGGGTGAAACTTGGAAATAGAACAATTCCTTCGGTCGCGTATCCTCGATTAATGCAACCTCATATGCTATGTTTCCATTGTATTGTGGATTCTGGTATTCAGCGAAAGGTTACACTTAGGGGGTTCTGCTTGTATTATCGGTCAATACGACTCAACTAGTACTAATTAGGCAGCATAGGGGAAGAAGCACTACATTTAGGAATCAACAACACGAAAACTTTGTTAGAAATTACTCCTTGCTTATGGGGCTCGGGACTAAAAGAATGGTTGGGATAACAAACACCCATCTCGTTTGTACTTTGGATATCCGTATAACTGTCGAAGGGTGTTGAAGTGACTAATTCCTGGAAAGTAGAAAGCGTTGAAAACAAAGAAATTGTTGGAGGTATCCTTTCCTTTCTATCTAGTCCGAATAGGCTTGGTGTTAAGAAAGGATCTCTTGCAGGAAGGTTGGCTAGAGATTTTTTGTAAAAACACTAGCCCCGGCCAGTTCATAATGAGAATATTTTAATCTTTGTTGGATTCCATCTATTATTCTCCTTATGCACATAGGGTGGAGCTGTATGAGATGCAAATCTCACGTACGGTTCTGAAACGGAGGGTTTTTAAAAATTAAACGACGACCGTAACGGATGTCAGCTCAATCCGAAGGAAATTATGCGGAAGCTTTACAGAATTATTATGAAGCTATGCGACTAGAAATTGATCCCTATGATCGAAGTTATATACTCTATAATATAGGCCTTATCCACACAAGTAATGGAGAACACACGAAAGCTTTGGAATATTATTTTCGAGCACTAGAACGAAACCCATTCTTACCACAAGCTTTTAATAATATGGCTGTGATCTGTCATTACGTGCGGCTATCTCCACTATAGAAACAAAAAGAAAAAGAAAGAAAAACTCGACTAGTAACAACTACAAAAAGCTAGGCTTTCTACATATGCATCGTCTAAAACAATGATTTGTATTAGCTGTAGTAAAGAAAGACACCTCATAGAAATCGAAATATGAAAACATAGATAATATGCCTAGTTACTTTTTCTATGGATAAAAAGAATCTAATTGATAGAAGAAGCGCCGTAAGGGTCAATTCCCAAGGCTTTAGGCCGATACAATAATAACTGCGTACTACTTATGTCAGGATCGGAGATATCCTTATCGCATGATGGGAGATAAAAATTAGGAATCGACTTATGTAATAAAGTTCATCCCCTAAAGTTTTGCGCAGCGGTGTAGGATCAAATCCCAAAGATAGTAAGTCTTTTTCTTATGACGGAAAGTCTTTTTCAAAAATTCTATATAAACTTTTATATGAAACCGAGATAGTTACTTTTCAGAAAATTCTAATGATAGGGAATTTTATTCTTCTGTCGGTGGGACAAAAGATAAAACTAAATAAAATGGATATGGATTATGAATTCCAATTTTAGTTTGAAACTCATGTAATTACCTTCTTCTGGCTAACCCGAATAAATTGTATAGATCCATAGAAATTTCATTCATATTCATTAGGTATAATAGATTA